AAATATAAAAAAGAAAAGGAATGTTGAAGTTGAAAAAATTACCTAATCATTCGCATTTTTGTTGGGGAGTCTAGAAATTAGACGTTTTCTGGTCGAATCATAAGCACTTACTTCTATTTTGACTCTATCTCCTGATAGTATACGTATAAAATCGCCTCGGGCTTTTTCTGAAGCATAATTTAAAACCAGATTTTCATTATCTAATCTAAACGAATCCGTAACATATTATTGCAAAGTTATTAAGAAATTAAACCTTTCTGAATCCCTTTTTTTTGTTCTTTTTGTTTTCTATCTAAAAGTCTCTTGAAATATCAACTAATCTAATGTAGGAGGAATGCTATTAGAAATCTCTTCTTTACTATTTTTTTTTCACAAATAGGGGAAGTTCAGATACAATTTAAATATCGAAAAGATTACCATATATAACACAAGATTTCTCCACCGATTCTTTCTAGGCGAGCCTCTCGGTCTGTCATTATACCCCGAGAAGTAGAAAGAATTACAATCCCCATTCCACCTAAAATTCGCGGAATTTGTTGATAGTTAGAATAGATTCGTAGACCAGGGCGACTGATGCGTTTTAAATTTAGACTCGTTTGACATGGTCCTTTCCTATTTCTTCTATGTCGTAGGGTTAAAGCCAAAAAAAAAAATTTGCCTTCCTGGTGTTTCCTCACATTTTCAATAAAACCTTCTCGTAAAAGTATTTTTATAATGTTTTCGGTGATGTTAGTAGATGCTATTCGAACGGTTCCTTTTCTATCCATGTCCGCATTTCGTATCGAGGTTATTATGTCAGCAATAGTGTCCCTACCCATGATAAACTAAACCTTTTGTTGCCTCGTAATTTTGATATAATCAACATACTTTGTTTTCATTTTTTTTTTATAATTTATGAATTAAATATTATTATTTTTTATTTTATTAATTTTATATTTTTTTTATATATTTTTATTAAAGGTATATGCGTGAAACACAATCTACTAATTAATTTTAATTTAATTGATTTCGTTCAAATATCAAATATTAGAAATCATGTAATGCTCTTATAACGCTTTATTTTATAATACTTCAGGTGCTAATGAAACTATTTTTGTGAAATTTAACTGTCTCAATTCCCGAGCGATTGCACCAAAAATTCGAGTTCCCTTTGGATTTCCTTCTTGATCAATTACAACTGCAGCGTTGTCATCATATCGTATTATCATACCGTTGTCGCGTTTAAGTTCTTTCGAAGTACGCACAATTACAGCTCTGATCACTTCAGATCTTTCTAGAGGTGAATTGGGGACTGCTTCCTTGATCACAGCAATAATAACGTCGCCGATATGAGCATATCGGCGATTACTAGTTCCTATGATTCGAATACACATCAATTCTCGAGCTCCGCTATTATCTGCTACATTCAAATGGGTCTGAGATTGGATCATATTCTTTTTTGAATCTGTTATTTCAATGGAAAGGGGCAAAAAAAAGAAATATTGTTTGTCCAAAACAAAAAAAAAAAGAAACTTGCGAATTTTTTCCTAACAAAGAAAGGCCTTTTCCTTTTAGTTCTGTATTCCTATCTCAAAATAATGAATAAAGAAAGGCTTTTTCCTTTTAGTTCTGTATTCCTATCTCAAAATAATGAATTGAGTTCGTATAGGCATTTTGGACGCTGCTATTAAAATAGCCTTTTTGGCTATATTTTCTGCTACCCCGCCCATTTCATAAATCATTCTACCCGGTTTAACGACAGCTACCCAATATTCGGGAGATCCCTTCCCCGAACCCATACGTGTTTCCGAGGGTCTTAGGGTAACTGGTTTGTCGGGAAAGATACGTACCCATATTTTTCCACCGCGGCGTACATTTCGTGTCATTGCCCGACGCCCTGCTTCTATTTGTCTAGACGTAATCCAAGCGGGTTCAAGTGCCTGAAGAGCATATCTACCGAAACAAATACGATTGCCGCGATAAGATACTCCTTTCATTCTTCCTCTATGTTGTTTACGGAATCTGGTTCTTTTGGGGTTATAGTTGATGGTTGTTTCGCAATTCCATCTCTACTGCAGAACCGGACATGAGAGTTTCTTCTCATCCAGCTCCTCGCGAATGAAATGATTATGATAATGAAATGATTATGATTAAAAAGAAAGTATACATATGAATAATATACTGAATCTTGGGATTCTTTGATATTGATATTTTACCCAATTTATTTTAGTAGATTAGAAATTTGTATATTTTTTATTTGTCTATCTTATATAGATAATTATGTATTCTATTTCTATATAGAAATTTATAGAGAATTTTAAATTTATATTTTTATATTTATAGATAATTATTTTTAGATAATATTTAGATAATGTTCTTTAAAATGTTATAACAAGTCTGTATTTATTATGATTATTAGATCAGATCACTTAAAATTTAGAAATCAAATAATATCAAAATCTTCGCGGGCGAATATTAACTCTTTCAATATTTACTTCATTTGTAGGGTTAACCTATGACC